ATGAATGGTTTCATTTTTGTAATTTTCTAATTGTTCCAAAGTCTTAGAAGTTGCATTAATCAAATTCCATTTTTCTCGTTCTATTTCAGAGTATCCAGTCATTCGAAACTGATCCGCTTCCATTTCTACTTTCCGTAAGCGGGCCCGGGCTTTTTCCAACTGGTCTAGGGCCCCCTCGCGCAGTTCTTCTGAATTTCGAATAGTCTTCAAGATCCTCTGTTTTCGATTATCTAATAAATCACTTAACACTCCCTTTCCAAAAAAAATCAACACACCAAGTACTACGCTTAGATTTATTAGATTTGTTGCAAAAATATCAGTATTAAACCCGAAACTCCCGGCGGATGGCCAATAACCCAAGGAAAGGAAAGAATCGGTTACATTTTTCATACGATCTCCTCTTTCTTATAGTTATAGCTTTCTTATAGTTATAGATAGACTACTTATTTTCTATTCTTTTTGTATTATTTTATTCTGAATTTCCCTATTTCTAAATAGAAAATACTAAATAGAGTCAAAAAAAATATTGATTTAGAAATGGGTTTTAATGGATTTTTTTCAATTGGAAATTTCCAATAAGCCTGATACTTATTCGATTCGAATTAGGTACCAGGTCTTATACAGGTAAGTTGCGAAATACCACGTTTGTTACAATTGCAATACTTCCTAAAAAAAGTTCTTCCATTGGACTAAGAAGGTAAAGGAAAAAATGAGTTGGAGTGTTAATTCCTCATCCTCAAACCAGTGATTTCCGTGGGTTGTTGTTCCTAAGTAATTAAATTGTAGGAGTTAAATATTAATCTTAATAGAATTCGAAAAAACAAGAGCAGCAAATCCACGGAAATAAACAAAAATCTGTGTTTTTAGGATTAAACAAAGGGATTCGCAAATAAAAGAGCTAATGCTACAACCAGCCCATAAATTGTTAAAGCTTCCATGAAAGCCAGACTAAGCAATAAAGTACCTCGTATTTTTCCTTCCGCCTCTGGTTGTCTCGCGATCCCTTCTACAGCCTGTCCCGCAGCAGTACCTTGACCAACCCCAGGTCCAATAGAAGCAAGCCCGACGGCCAATCCAGCAGCAATAACGGAAGCGGCAGAAACCAGTGGATTCATGATAAGTTCCTCGCACCAAAACAAAAATAAAGAAATAGTTAATGATACAATCAACCAATATTCAATTCACAATTACAGACGAAATGGAAAGGCTTCTATTTTCTATATTTTCTATTGAAATCCCTATCTAAATTCACAATAGTAAGACAAATTAGATATATCTTTAGTTCATATATACCTAGTTAATGTCTAATATCACATATACATGTCTTTCCCCCATACCGTAAACCAAATATTGTATCTTAAAGTCATCGGGATTCTCGAATAATTCTTCGAAAGATTGACAAGAATTGTCTTGTAGCGATTAGATTATATACACCTAGTTCGACCCCCTCTTCCTATGCAAACTAATCTATTTTTTTTGGTCAATCGATAAATTGAATAAAATCGACTGAAATGAAAATACTTTTCTATACCACCTTTTTTTAATCGCACGTCGTAAACAAATCCAATCAAAATTATTACTCAGATTATCACTCCTAATATTTATATTTAATATTGGAATTGAATAAACCAAACACTATAAAGAGAATATTCATTGGGGGGTATAAATAGTCAAACAAGAATTTTAGGAAAAAGATCTTTTAGATCTCTTCCCCCCCCCCCCTTTTTTTTTTTACAATTCCCCAATATCGTAACCTTTTTTACAATTACTCTAGATCGTCTATACCTTTATTTATACCTTATTTGTATATTTATCTTCCCTAAGTGGATTACCTTGAACGGCGCATACATTGCGTCAGGCTAAGCTAAAAAAAAAAAGACTGTGTCGAAAACTAGTCAATGATGACCTTCCATGGATTCGCCTATATAAGCCGCAGCTAGGGTTGCAAAAATAAGAGCTTGAATACCGCTTGTAAATAATCCAAGGAACATGACAGGTATAGGAACTACTAAGGGTACTAAAGAAACAAGAACAACAACTACTAATTCATCCGCTAAAATATTTCCGAAAAGTCGAAAACTCAGTGATAACGGTTTTGTAAAATCTTCTAAGATGTTAATAGGTAAAAGGATTGGGGTTGGTTGAATGTATTTACCGAAATAACCCAATCCCTTTTTTGTAAGGCCCGCATAGAAATATGCTACTGACGTGAGTAAAGCTAAAGCAACGGTAGTGTTTATATCATTTGTAGGTGCGGCTAACTCCCCATGAGGTAACTGTATGATTTTCCAGGGTAAAAGAGCCCCTGACCAATTCGAAACAAAAATAAATAGAAACATAGTTCCAATAAAGGGAACCCATGGACCATATTCTTCTCCAATTTGAGTTTTGCTCACGTCTCGAATGAATTCAAGGACATATTCAAAAAAATTCTGACCGTCAGTAGGAATGGTTTGTGGATTACGAACAGCTATAATGGCTGAACCTAATAAAATAGCAATTACGACCCAAGAAGTAATAAGTACTTGGGCATGGACTTGGAAACTTCCTATTTGCCAATAGAAATGTTGGCCTACTTCCACACCGGATATGTCGTATAAACCTTTTAGTGTTTTGATAGAACATAATAGAACATTCATATTACCCTCTGAAAGAAATATAACTTAAAAAGTTAAAAAGGAATTATTTTGATTCAACCATCTTTTTTTCGATTTGCCTACTTGAATTATATATTTTGAATATCAACTAATCACAGAAAATCCCCGGTTTTTTATCTCTTTTATGCTAGGCAAGAATAATAACCGATTCAATAAATAGATTCTATGGAGTTCCCCCCAAAATTTACTTAATCTTATTATTAATCAAGAATTTCGTATATAGCTAGAACGACCCTCACAAATTGCAAATACTAATTTGTTAAGAATTAATCGGATTGAAGCTATAGCGTCATCGTTCGCTGGAATCGAAATATCTGCGAGATCTGGGTCACAATTTGTATCGATTAAACAAATCGTTGGAATTCCCAAAGTGATACATTCTCGAAGAGCCGTATATTCTTCTTGCTGATCAACGATTATTACAATATCGGGTAACCCCGTCATATATTTAATTCCGCCCAGATATGTTTGCAAGTGAAATAATTGTCTCTTCAACACAGCCGCATCCCTTTTCGGAAGACGGTTAAGTCTCCCCGTCTTTTGTTCCGTCCTCAAATCCCTGAACTTATGAAGTCTCGTTTCTGTAGTATACCAATTTGTTAACATACCACCGAGCCATTTTTTATTAACATAATGACACCGAGCCTTTATTGCAGCGCGCGCCACTGAATCAGCCGCTTTATTTTTGGTACCGACAATTAAGAATTGTTTTCCCCTACTTGCTGCATCAAAAACTAAATCACAAGCTTCTGATAAAAACCGAGCAGTTCTAGTAAGATTTATAATATGAATACCTTTTCGCTTTGCAGAGATATAAGGTGCCATCCTAGGATTCCATTTCCTAGTACCATGACCAAAATGAACTCCTGCTTCCATCATCTCTTCCAAATGGATGTTCCAATATCTTCTTGTCATTTTTCCCCACACTTCTTTTCTTCTCTTTTTTTTTTTCTAAATAAAGAAAAAAAAGAGATGAAGTACCCTGAAAATATAAAAAAATAATTGTTCCCATGGAACCTTCTCTTCTAACGAAAATTGGCCGTTGATACAGATCCAAACCGTTCGTTTCTTTCCATTCGCTATTATCTTTATTACTATTGCCAAAGCAAATGACCGTCAAAGGGCTAATTCGCTTTTAGGAATCATTAAATCCGAAAAAAGATTGTTCTGATGTATCATGTAAATTTTTTGAAATGCAAAAATCAAATAATTCTCTGTGGTGGACCAAAATATCTCTCATTTCCCCCTCGAATAAACTCTTCTTTTTGGTTTCCAAAGAAATGTTGTTATGTTGCCTTGAACGGTGCACGAATCCTTTGAATCCGGTACCAACGGGTATCATCCCTCCTAGAACAACGTTCTCTTTCAAACCTTTCAACCAATCGATACGACCCCGGAGGGCAGCTTTTGCTAAAACTCGAGCAGTTTCTTGAAAACTTGCTTCGGATATGAAACTTTGAGTATTTAGAGATGCTTTCGTTATTCCTAATAATATGGCTCGGTAACAAATAGCTTCTTCCAAAGCACGCCCCGTTCGTTCAGCTCGCAGCAATCCAATTAGTTCTCCGGGTGAAAAAACATTAGACATTCCATCTTCTGAAACCAACACTTTTGATGTTATTTGACGTACAATGATTTCAATATGCCTATTATGGATCTGTACCCCCTGGGATCTATAAACCTTTTGGATCTTATTAACCAAAGAGATACGACTTTGCGCTATAGTTAGCTCAGCGCCAATCAAGAATCCCCAAGGAATTCCAAGAATTCTTGTTATACACTCATTCCAACCCTCAACTCTCTTTTCTAGGTTCATCGATATTGAATCAATCGAACGCACCTCTAAGACCTGTTCCACTTTTGGAAGACCTTGCGTTATATCACCAGATCTAGATTTTTCATATATAAATGTAACTAATGTATCTCCTTCGGAAAGGATTTCTCCATAATGTCCATGAACAGTTGCTCCTGGAGTAGCTAAATAAGGCTTCGCCGATCTTATTACTAAAGAGTCAAGTTGAACGACTATAACTTGACCGGATTTCAGGGGTGATCCTTTTTTGGCTATACATAGATTTTCACAAATAAACTGCCCGAGACTAATTATTGTGGATGTTTCCTCACAATAATTATGATTATAATTATGGTGGAGAAAATGCCAATTCAAGTTAAATGGATTCAAACTGATGTTACTGCACGGATCGGAATTCGAAATTCTCCCGTTTTCATCCATTAAATAATACTTAAATACTTGAAAAGTATGTTTTAAATTGTCGAGTTGCAAATAGAAATTTTTAGTTACCGAAATCTGATTATGAGTTATTAAATGGTAAAATGAATAAA